ATTTCACTAATTTATTTTTTTCTATTCCTAACTACGTTCTTTTTCTCGTAAAACTGAGGGGTAAAAAAAAACAATAAAAAATCAAATCGCACCATCTCTGTAATAGGTAAATGCCTTTTTTTCTCCTGAAGTTGTCGGAATTATTCGTAATAAAATATTGGCTACAATTGAAGAGGTCTTATCAATAAAATTTCCATTTATTCGAGATCTAGGCATAATTAGCAATTCATTCTATAATTCTTCTCATCCCCTTTCGGGGAAAACGATCCCACAAAAAAAGGAATTGTACAGTACAAAATAACATAAAAACAGACTTATTGGAAAAAATGTGGTCTTTTGGACAAAAATGAAATGAAATAGTTGAATCAGATTCTATTTCATTCCAATTTCGTAGTATACCAGTATACCGATGACTATTACTATTTCATCTAAGTTGAATAACCAAGTTTTCTATGGATTTTTAGAACTCGAGAATTTTTGATTTGGTTATGATCCAAAAAGAATAGAATAATCATTCAATCAAATTCAAATAAAGTAACCATCCTTTTTGTTTGCATAAAGTATATGTGCCACACCATACAATTGAAAGAGTTGAAATAAAAAGATTCATCGGACGATTCATGAATTACATGGGTTAGCTGATGAAAGAAGTTGTTGTTGATAAATATGAAATTGAAAAAGAAATTTCTTCTTATGGAACCATCGCATCGGGCAGTCATACATGTACTACAATTAAGATGAAGGACTCGCTATTCATTCGGGTTTTGGTCAAGAATAACATTCTGTAGGAGAGATGGCCGAGTGGTTCAAGGCGTAGCATTGGAACTGCTATGTAGACTTTTGTTTACCGAGGGTTCGAATCCCTCTCTTTCCGTTTCTTTTCATTCATCAACGTTACCTACTACAATGTATCAAAGAAAATAAGAATTGATATCATTATTCTAACGCCTTATTTAATAGACATTATCTATCCCTAATTAATACCTGCGAAAATACAAATAGAAATGATATTGAAAAGAAGAAAAAAATCAAAAGAATCCTATTGCCGATCCTTTTTTGATACGTGAATGAGACAGGGCACGAGGTACTCTATTTACTTCAGCGAAAGGAGTCAAAATTGGTATGAACCTTGCTTTTTTATTTTCGTTAGAATCAAGTCTGACGGGAATAATATTCTACGACCAACAACTCATTTATTTTTAGACCGATCCATTTACTATCTATTATTTGATTTACAAATCCTTTATATTGTAAGGAGTCAATAGTCAAATGGTTTGGCAATTCCCCGCGGGGGGATGAAACAAGATAATTTTGAATCAGAGCTTTCGATCTTTCTTTATCCTTCGTAGTAATAATATCTCGGGGTTTGCAACGATAACTTGGTATATCCACTATACGACCATTAACTAAAATGTGTCTATGGTTAACTAATTGTCTGGCTCCTGGAATGGTCGAAGCCATACCTAATCGAAAAAGGATGTTATCTAAACGCATCTCGAGTAGTTGTAGTAAAACCTGGCCTGTTGACCCTTTGGCTTTTCTAGCAATATGCACATATTTAAGTAATTGTCGTTCTGTCAGACCATAATGAAAACGCAATTTCTGTTTCTCTTCTAAACGAATACGATATTGTGATCTTTTTCCAGAGCGCAATTGGGTTTGAAGATCACTTCTGGATCTGGGTCTTTTACTAGTTAGTCCTGGTAAAACCCCCAGCCGGCGTATTTTTTTGAAACGAGGTCCTCGGTAACGAGACATAGAAAGGCTCCTTTTTGATTCACTTTTATTTGAAAAAAAAAAATAAAAATATATATAAAATCAGACTGAACTAAAGGATCAGCAAAGCAAAACTCAATTTACTAAAGTCCTACAAAACAGAATAAAATAAATTTGATCAATTCAATTTTATCAATATTCGGATTTTTTGTATATATATAGGAAATTCAAGCGAAGGTTACGTTTTCCAATTTCTTCTGTAGAGATCTAATTGTTCTAGTCAACTTTTTTCTTTATAGCTATAGCTGCAAGTTATCATGACATAATAGATCGGTGATCCGACATTTAGAGAAAGCGAGAGTAGAGATTTTAAATCATGTAAATAAAAAAATAGATAAAAAAAAGAGCCGACTATCGGAATCGAACCGATGACCATCGCATTACAAATGCGATGCTCTAACCTCTGAGCTAAGCGGGCGGATATAAGAGCAATAGTGTATAGGAATACAGGAAACTATCGGATCTTAGTTATTTCCTAGTGATTCTTATTCTTTTTTTCTTTTATTTATTGATTCTTTCAATTTCTTCTATTTCTTAAATATTAGTTATATATTTAAGATTCTATTTAGAAAATAGAAAAGAAAACTATTTAGATCTATATAAATTAGATATCTAAATAGAAATCTAAATTCAATTCCATATTCATATATATGAAATATGAAAAGAAAATATCAATTAAATTGGAATTTGAAATGAAAAAAAAAAGAAGAATGAATATCGACCGTTCCACTATTCAAAACTACACTGTAAAAATGAAGGAGTAGGAAAGGCATAGATATATATGTGGTATATATCTATCCATATTGAATTGCGGATAGATCAATGATAAAATCATTTTATATTGAAAAAATAGGGTTTATAGATGAAATGATATAATATAGAATAGAGGAAAAAAATAAAATAACAGCATACACTTTTTCAATATAGGAATCATTACCTAATGGATTCAATAGTGCCAAGATAAATGAAAGAGGTGGATGGAATTAAAGCCGGAGCCTTGTCTCAAAGGCTCAAAGGAAAGGGGGGATATGGCGAAATTGGTAGACGCTACGGACTTGATTGGATTGAGCCTTGGTATGGAAACCTGCTAAGTGGTAACTTCCAAATTCAGAGAAACCCTGGAACTAAAAAAGGGCAATCCTGAGCCAAATCTTTGTTTCGAGAGAAAAAACTATGGAAAAGGAGAATAAAAAGGGGATAGGTGCAGAGACTCAATGGAAGCTGTTCTAACGAATGAAATTGATTACGTTACGTTAGTAGCTAAAAGACTTCTATCGAAATGACAGAAAGGATACGTCTTATATACCTAAGACGTACGTATACATACTGACATAGCAAACGATTAATCACAACCCAAATCTTATATCGAATTCTATTTTGTATCTCTATATATTTCTATATGAAATTTGAAATTTCTATATGAAAATATGAAAATAGAAATCTTCTCTTTCTTTCTATTACTATTATATTATTAATATGAGTAATCTAAAATATGAGTAATATAATAGTATGAGATAAGGATCTATAAGAAACCCTATATTTCTATTCTTTTTTAATTAGAATGATAGAGATCAAAAAGATATATGAAAAATTGAAGAATTATTGTGAATAAATTCCAATTGAAGTTGAAAAAAGAATAGAATTCGAATATTCAATGATCAAATTATTCATTCCAGAATTTTTGATAGATCTTTTGAAATTGAATCGGACGAGAATAAAGAGAGAGTCCCATTTTACATGTCAATACCGACAACAATGAAATTTATAGTAAGAGGAAAATCCGTCGAATTTTTCAATCGTGAGGGTTCAAGTCCCTCTATCCCCAATAAAAAGCCCATTTTACTTCCTCGCTCTTTATTTATCCTCATCCTCTTTATTCATTTTTTTTTTCATCAGTGACTCAGTTTAAACAAAATGAAATATCTTTTTCATTTTATTCACTCTGTTCTTTCACAAATAGATCCGAATCTAAATCCTCGTATCTTTTTCCAATCCAATCTCCTTTGTTTTGGATAATACGATATGAAGATATATGTTCAAGGAATCTCCGTTATTGAATCATTCATAGTCTATATCTTTTTCCTTACATTTACAAAAAAAGTCTTCTTTTTGAAGATCCAAGAATTTCAGGGGCTAGAGCCAATTTGTTAAGATTTTCTTTTTTAGTTCTTTTCATTGACATAGATAGAAGTACTCTGCTAGGATGATGCACGGGAAATGGTCGGGATAGCTCAGTTGGTAGAGCAGAGGACTGAAAATCCTCGTGTCACCAGTTCAAATCTGGTTCCTGACACGTTAATAATGTATCGGATAGATATTTCTTAATACATCATACAAATGAAATTAATTCATTAAGACGGATCGGGATATATATTCTTTACTTTCTTTTTCATTTTTTCTCTCTTTTTTTTTTCTTTTAGTCCCTCCGCAATACGAATGAAAGTCCAGTTACTTTTTTTGTTTTTCCTCTAGAAGAGGAATACCAAGATGCTCATTGAATGATAAAAAACCCCTTTTTTACTTATTTTACTTATATGACACGACTCCAGATTTCGTTTCAATTTCAATCAATGAGCATCTTGAATTTCATAGAAATTGGACGTAATATAGTCTTTACTTAAAGGCCAGCCTATCCAACTTTCAGGTATGAAGATACGTTTAAGGCGAGGATGATTCTTATAAGAAATTCCCAATATATCATAAGATTTCCATTCCTGAAAATCAGCACTTCTTCAAATCCAGAAAACTGACGGGGTTTGAGGATTACTCCGGAGAGCAAATACTTTTATGCATACCTCTTCTGGTTTATCTATACCATAACGTATTTTCGTAAGGTGATACACACTAGCTAAAAATCCGCCTGGTATCATAGGCACACTGGGAGCGTAAATAATTGTAACCATATACATATGAAATGACAGCAATGGAATTCCAATCCTCGGGAATTCAAGATCTATGAATTAACTAATGCTTGACTAGCCAATCAGATAAATGAACCTGCATCTTCTTCATCTCTCCCACATTTTTCTTTGTATGAATATTTAACATTGACCAATGAAATTTTTAATGATTGACCGCTGTTTCTTATTTTGTACAAAGGAACCCTGCCTGATTCACAAATTCGTAGGAAGATTGGATTTGAAAAAGATTTCAAATCCAAAAGGTATCTCTGAAGTAGATGGTGATTTATAGAGTAATCCTTGATCGTAATTTCCAGTATGAGTACTGCGTCGAAGGTCAAACTTGTGATTAGTAGTAAAACATCAATTTTCCTGTTGATATACAGTTCTATATCTTGGCACCAACCCATAATGATCAAAGTTGAATCGCGAGCCTATTAATGAAGAAAATTAAATGAAAAAACAACTGGTACCATAGATAAGCGGCCATAAACTGGAAAGTATTGACCAATTCGAGAGATCATTCGATGTAGTTGAAATAATTAAATTGGGGCTATTTGGTTAAGTAATGGAAATTCAACCAAATTAATAAATGTTTCAATGTCATCCTTTCCTTTTCTTTTGATTGTCTAAAGATTCAGCTAAGACCATTCCAACGCTCCTTTTCTCCATGCATAAACTGAACCCACAATTGGGAATGAAAGCTTATAAGCTTCTATAAATACAGATACACCCAATACATCAAAGCTCATTGGCCATGGATAATGAAAGATCGTTTCAACAGCAAAAAAAAACAAAAACTAGAGCAAACATGTAATAGCAAATTCGGAATTGTACCCAAGCATCCCCCATTGGCTCTCTACCTGATTAATAACTAGGTAACTTTTCTGGACCTTCCCTAAAACCCTAAAATCCCAGAAATGACAAATGTCAAGATAGGAATAACGCTTGATATGATATTATCATAAATGCCCAGAAAAGATCATATTCGTGAAACAGAAACATAAAACTATGAATGTGGAATAGGTTGAATTATTCCATTTGAATTGGAATTTGAAAATCATATAGAACTTCTTAGATGAAAAAAGAAAAGATTTTTGATCCGCATAGTTGAGAGTTTGTTTGCTGTAGGACATACCTTGTTTCAAAATTCATCTAATGTCATCCCACTTCTCTTTTTCTTTTTTTTTTTCTCCTTTCAATTCTCTTTCTATATGTGATATGTGATGTTTAATATAGAATGCTCTTATACTTAGTTCTTTTTCTTTTCTATTCTACTTAATTATTATAACTTAATTATTATACTTTTATTATACTTATTATCTTAATACTTAATATATATTTTTTATATATTTTTTTTTTCTATTTCATATTGATCTTATATCTTAGAAATATAAAGTGAAAGTAAAGAATTCCCTATCTTATACTAACTTTTCTATTAACTTAGAATAATTCTAGATAGTAATTCTAGTACTAGATAGTAATTCTAGTAATATACTATAGTAATAAGTAATAGTAATATAGTAAAGAAAAAGAAGAAATTCAATTGAAAAAGAAAAAGAATAAAAAAATGATAAAGAACATATGTAATTTCTTCATGAAAGTGGATGAAGATAGATGGGTATTTGATCCGAGATTTGACAAATACCAAATAGGTCCGTTGGAATGAATTCTTGTGTTTATTTTATTGTTCCTACTACTACTCAAAATTCTATACAAAACACAAATGGAATGTATTAGGGCTATACGGACTCGAACCGTAGACCTTCTCGGTAAAACAGAGAAAACTTCTTATTATCAAAATGATTCGAACTGTTTCAAAGACCCAACATGCATTTTGTTGCATTGGGCTCTTTCATCAACTGATGTAAAGATCAGTTAGTCCACCATAGTTTTCTTTAGAAGAAGATAAGAAGATATTTAGATGGCTCCATGTGCTCTGATTCATTATTTGTATCCTGATCTAGGAGCAATACCAAAGTGTTTCAAAGAAGGGTGACCTTTATTTAGGTCTGCCTTCGGCCTAGATCAACCTAAATGAAATGCAGTCTCTATCGCTCCGCTGCAAGAGTAAAATATGAGACTTCATACACCTCAAAGCTCATAGGACGAAAAGAGGTTCTTTTGAGATCCTTATACTCATTATGCCTGGCATTGAATGGGCTGAGCATTTACCTTATAATGGCAGGTTATATTTGATTTAGCACCGGAATTCGCACTTGAACCGGATCAAACCAAATTTGTCAGGCTATTTTTCTCTTGTTCTCTCGAATCTACGGAGTAAGACATCGACTTCTCAAAAAGATCAATTATGGTCATTGCAGAATGAGCTTCTTTGAAAAACATTGGCGCACGTGTAAACGAGGTGCTCTACCTAACTGAGCTATAGCCCTTGTCATAACCATTTTAATATAGAGACAATTTCTTGTCAAGAAGGGTATCCCATAATCTCACATGATAACTCTCTGATCTGTTTATGTTTACTGGTAAAAGATTAATATTGCTTAGAAAACATATTTTACCTATAATCCATCGAAGTGATGGAGACCCTTTTTGTGGTGATAAATGACCTACTTAACCCAGTGGTTAGAGTATTGCTTTCATACGGCGGGAGTCATTGGTTCAAATCCAATAGTAGGTAGAACTTATTAGATACCGGATTCCATGGTATCTAATAAGTTTTTCTACTCATCCTCTTTTTTTCGTTCTGTTCTATCATCAGATTAATCAAATTAGACTTCATTGTGGTCAATTTGTGGAATCAAGATGTAGTGTGTAGTATATAATATATATAATAAATAATAATAAATAAATCTTTTTATTTTGATTGAATGTATTGACTACTAAGAGGAAATTCCTTTGATAGCTTCTACTCGTGTCCTAGCTCGTCTGAGAGCTAGATTTGCCTCAATTGCTTGTCTCTTACCCTCAGCTTTACTCAAGTTAGCTTCAGCTATTTCAAGAGTTTGTTGAGCTTCTTGTGGATCAATGTCAGTACTCATTTCCGCACCATTTCCTAAAATGGTGATCTCATTATTACTTATTCTAGCAAAACCGCCCATAAGAGCTACCGTTAACCATCGATCTTTTAGCCGTATTCTCAAAAGACCTATATCTACAGCCGTGGCAATGGGGGCATGATTTGGTAATACCCCAATTTGTCCACTATTAGTAGATAAAATAATCTCTTTCACTTCAGAATCCCAAATCATTCGATTTGGAGTCAGTACACAAAGATTTAAGGTCATTTCTTCAATTTGCTCTCCTCTTCTAAGTTCATAGCTTTCGCGGTAGCTTCATCGATGTTACCCACCAAATAAAAGGCCTGCTCGGGAAGACCATCTAATTCTCCGGAAAGGATGAATTGAAACCCCCGAATTGTTTCTGCTAGACCAACATATTTCCCTGGAGAACCAGTAAAGACTTCTGCCACAAAGAAAGGTTGTGATAAGAAACGCTCAATTTTGCGTGCTCTTGCTACAGTTAAACGATCTTCTTCGGATAATTCGTCCAACCCAAGGATAGCTATAATGTCTTGAAGTTCTTTGTAACGTTGTGAAGTTTGCTTAACCCTTTGCGCAGTTTCATAATGTTCCTCGCCAACGATCCGAGGTTGTAACATAGTTGACGTTGAATCCAAGGGATCTACTGCTGGATAAATACCTTTGGCAGCTAATCCTCTTGATAATACGGTAGTAGCATCTAAATGTGCAAATGTCGTGGCAGGAGCAGGGTCGGTCAAATCATCCGCAGGTACATAAACTGCTTGAATCGATGTTATGGATCCTTCCTTGGTAGAAGTAATTCTTTCTTGCAAAGAACCCATTTCCGTACTAAGGGTAGGTTGATAACCCACTGCAGAAGGCATTCTACCTAATAAGGCAGAGACTTCGGACCCTGCTTGAACGAAACGAAATATATTGTCAATGAATAGAAGTACGTCTTGCTCATTAACATCTCGGAAATATTCCGCCATGGTTAGGGCAGTCAAGCCAACTCTCATACGAGCTCCTGGCGGTTCATTCATTTGACCATAGACTAGAGCCACTTTGGATTCTGCAATATTTTTTTCATTAATCACCCCGGATTCTTTCATTTCCATGTAGAGATCATTTCCTTCACGAGTACGTTCACCTACTCCGCCAAATACGGATACGCCTCCGTGAGCTTTGGCAATGTTGTTGATCAATTCCATGATGAGTACTGTTTTACCCACTCCAGCTCCCCCAAATAGTCCTATTTTTCCTCCACGGCGATAGGGGGCTAAAAGATCCACAACTTTAATCCCTGTTTCAAAAATTGATAATTTTGTATCTAACTGTATGAAGGCGGGTGCAGATCTATGAATAGGAGATGTTGTGCGAGTATCGACAGGACCTAAATTATCAACGGGCTCTCCAAGGACGTTGAAAATTCGTCCGAGAGTAGCTCCCCCGACTGGAACACTTAGAGGAGCTCCCGTGTCAATCACTTTCATTCCTCTCATCAGACCGTCTGTAGCACTCATAGCTACAGCTCTCACTCGATTATTTCCTAATAATTGTTGTACTTCACAAGTTACATTAATTTGATGACCAACAGTATCTCGACCTTTAATTATCAAAGCATTATAAATATTAGGCATCTTGCCCGGTGGAAAAATGACATCCAGTACTGGGCCAATAATTTGAGCGATACGCCCTTGGTTTTGTTCTTCAAGTGTAGAAACCACAAGATCAGAAGTAATGGGATTGTTTCTCATAATCATAAATCATAATAAATATGTCGAAATTCTTTTTTTTTAAGAGTACTGAATCGAAAAAAAATATCCGATAGCAAGTTGATCAGTTAATTCCATAATGAATTTTATAATAAATAAATGGGAGTTAGCATTTGATTGAGTTGGTACCACCTAATTGAATCCAATTCAATCCTTTACTCAGTGAATGAGTCAATTTTCAATTCTTTCTATTAATCTATTAATTATTTCTATTATACTATTGACTATTGTATTTTTTTGTTGTGCACCTATTCTTCTTTATATATCATATCTGTTCCCTTTTATAGATGAATTATGACTCTTTTCACATCTAGGATTTACATATACAACATATATTACTGTCAAGAGAGGGGACCGGGTCCTATATTCTTTCTTTTTCTTTCTATATTAGATATTTCTATTTACTATTTCTTATCTTGACTTTAAAATTTTTAGAATTGAAATTTATTCATTCTAGAATTTCTTAATTCTAATTTAGAATTCTATTTCTATTCAATTTAATATTTATCTATTTGAATTGAATTCTATTTAAACTAGATTTCTGAATTGAAATGAAATCAAAATT